ATGATATGGCTGCTAAGAACTAACCACAAGACTATTGGAACTTTATATTTTATTTTTGGGATCTGGTCAAGCTTGCTAGGCCTCTCACTTAGTATGATTATTCGGTTAGAATTAAGACAATCTTCCCCTGTTTTAATAAATGACCAAATTTACAATACTATTGTGACTTCCCATGCTTTTATCATAATTTTTTTTATAACAATACCAATCATTATTGGAGGATTCGGAAATTGATTAGTCCCCTTAATAATTGGAGCTCCAGATATAGCTTTCCCTCGACTTAATAATCTTAGCTTCTGACTCCTTATCCCCTCCCTATATCTCCTTTTACTAAGAAGCCTTGTTGATCAAGGAGTGGGGACAGGATGAACTGTATATCCCCCTCTATCTAACTCAATGTTTCATAGTGGTTACTCTGTAGATACAGCTATTTTTTCTCTCCATTTAGCAGGAATTTCTTCAATCCTTGGAGCCATCAATTTTATCACTACAATTATTAATATACGAAGAAATTTACACACAATAGAAAAACTCCCTCTATTTGTGTGATCAGTCCTAATCACTGCCTTTCTTCTTCTTCTTGCTCTCCCAGTACTCGCAGGAGCTATTACAATATTATTAACTGATCGAAATATAAATACTACATTTTTTGACCCTGCAGGAGGAGGTGACCCCATTTTATACCAACATTTATTTTGATTTTTTGGACATCCTGAAGTTTATATTCTTATTCTCCCCGGATTTGGACTAATCTCTCATATTACTGCTCAAGAAAGAGGAAAACCTTCAGCATTTGGGTCTCTAGGGATAATTTATGCTATACTTTCAATTGGAATCCTAGGGTTTATTGTATGAGCTCATCATATATTCACTGTAGGGATAGATGTAGACTCACGAGCTTATTTTACTTCAGCAACTATGATTATCGCTGTCCCTACAGGAATTAAAATTTTTAGTTGACTAGCAACAATTTTTGGAATAAAAATAAATTATTCCCCTAGCATAATTTGGTCTTTAGGATTTATTTTTTTATTTACTCTAGGTGGATTAACAGGAGTAATTTTAGCCAATTCTTCTATTGATATCATCCTTCATGATACCTACTATGTTGTAGCTCACTTCCATTATGTTTTATCTATAGGTGCAGTCTTTGCCATTATTGCAAGATTTATTAATTGATTTCCTCTAATAACAGGACTTATAATAAATAAAATTTTATTAAAAGCTCAATTCTTAAGAACTTTCCTTGGAGTAAATATAACATTTTTCCCTCAACATTTTCTAGGATTAATAGGAATGCCCCGTCGATATTCTAATTACCCAGATTTACTAATTTCTTGAAATATTATTTCCTCTATTGGTTCTATAATTTCACTATTCTCAGTAATTTTATTCATAATTATTATCTGAGAATCATTCACATCAAAACGAATATTAATTTTTAATACAAATTTCGCTATAATTGAATGAATCCAAAACTTCCCTCCCATAGAACATAGTTATTCTGAAATCCCCTCGATTTTAAACAAATAACTAATGTGTCAGAAACAAATGTATTAAATTTAAGATTTAACTATGAAATCACATTATTCCTTTAGTAATAGACTGATTAAAAATCTCACTTTACGACAATGCTTCCCCCATTATAGAACAACTAATCTTATTCCACGATTACAGTATACTTATTATTGTAAGTATTCTATCTATTGTTACTTTCTTTATAATTAAAATAATAATTAATAAATTCATCTCTAGAAAAATTCTAGAAAATCAAATAATTGAATTAGTATGAACATTAATTCCAACAATTATCCTAAGATTTATTGCTCTCCCCTCACTTCACTTACTATACTTAATAGATGAACTAAATAACCCACTTTTAACTATCAAAATCATTGGACATCAATGATACTGAAGTTATGAATATAATGATTTTAATAACATTGAATTTGATTCATATATATCCCCTACAAGAACTTTCCGACTACTAGAAGTAGACAACTCAACCCCTATACCTACCAATTGTCAAACACGATTAATCACCACATCTTCCGATGTGCTACACTCTTGAACTATCCCAGCAATAGGAATCAAAATAGATGCAACTCCAGGACGTCTCAATCAAATTTCCCTCTCTCCCAATCGATCAGGAAAATTTTTTGGTCAATGTTCAGAAATTTGTGGGGCAAATCACTCATTTATACCTATCGTAGTAGACATCATTCCTATTAATTTCTTCATTTCATGAATTAAAACTTTTAATTTATTTAGTGACTGAAAAGCAAGTAATGGTCTCTTAAATCAATTAATGGTAAAAGCGCATACCCTAAATAAACAAAGAAGTTAGTTAAAATTTTAATAATATTGAACTGTCAAATCAAAGTAATATCTTTTACTTCTTAATCCCTCAAATAGCCCCCCTCCCCTGAGTAACTCTTTTAATATTAACAGTTTTTACCCTCCTCTACATTAGAACAATTATTTTCTTTTCTATAAAAGAAAGAGTAAACAAAAATATAATCAACCAAAAAAAAAACTTTCACATTAAATGATAATAAGCTTATTTTCTATGTTTGATCCTACTGCCGCATTCTTAATTCCATTAAATTGACTACTAATTTTAATTGTCCTTCTTTTTCTACCTATTCCAATATGGAAATTTAATTCTCAATCATTAATAATATTTCAAATTCTTATCAAATCCCTAAACAAGGAATTTAAAGCATTATTTTCTAACACAATCCTAATTAAAGGGGCAACCCTCTTACCATTAGCATTATTTATGATAATTATAATTAACAATATTACAAGAAACTTCCCTTACACTTTTTGCTCAAGTGCCCATTTAGTGTTCTCCCTTGCTCTTTCCATCCCCATTTGAACATCAATTGTGCTATTTTACTGATCTACTTTAACCAAATCAATAATAGCACACTTAGTTCCCTCAGGGACTCCAAACATCCTCATACCCTTAATAGTACTAATTGAATTAACAAGAAACTTCATTCGCCCAATAGCTTTAGCAGTCCGATTAACCGCCAACCTAATTGCAGGACACCTTTTAATAGCCCTCCTAGGTAACACTTTTAACCCTTCTTCCTATTTATGAATAATAATTTTATTACTACAAACTTTATTTCTATCCTTTGAATTGATAGTAGGAATAATTCAATCTTATGTATTTTCAGTTCTTATAACCCTATACTCTAGAGAAATATCATAATGAAAAACCATCAATTCCATCTTGTTGACCCCTCCCCTTGACCATTAATTATTTCTTTTGTTATCCTTAACTACACAGTAATAACATTAATATTTTTCAACACTAAATTTTATTTACCTATAACATTAACTTTATTCCTAATTTTATGAATTATATTTATTTGATGACGAGATATTCAACGAGAAAGAACTTACCAAGGAAATCATACCTCCGCAGTTATAATCTCTATAAAATATGGAATAATTTTGTTTATTACATCAGAAATTTTATTTTTCGTAAGATTTTTCTGAAGTTTTTTCCACCACAGCCTTTCCCCCAACCACGAATTAGGACTAATATGACCCCCCAAAGATATTTTCCCATTTAACCCCCTAAATATCCCCTTAATAAACACAGTAATCCTTTTAAGATCCGGTATCTCAGTCACTTGAGCCCATGCTAGTATATGCTGCAACAACTGAAACACCACTAAAATTAGTATACTAATAACAATTAGATTAGGAATTTATTTTTCTTTTCTTCAATTTTATGAATACTCATCTTCTCCATTTTCAATTAGTGATTCTGTTTACGGAAGAACTTTTTTTTTAACTACTGGATTCCATGGTATTCATGTAATTATTGGAACATTATTTTTACTACATGTCTATTTACGCCTTAAAACCATTAATTTTTCTTTTAATCATCATTTAGGAATAGAAATATCAATTTGATACTGACATTTCGTTGATGTAGTATGACTATTCTTATACATGACAATTTACTGATGAGGTAAATAATTCTATTAGTATAAAAAATTACAATTAGTTTCCACCTAAAAAATCTTGTGATAGAATAATTATAATAACTTTAATCTTCATTTCAACCATCATAACTATAATAATAATAGCAATTTCAATCATTCCCCTCATTAATTTACATAAAAAATTAGACCGAGAAAAATCATCCCCTTTTGAATGTGGATTTGACCCTTTTTCTAAACCACGAGTAAGTTTCTCAATTCATTTTCTGTCAATTAGACTCATATTCCTAATTTTTGATATTGAAATTACTCTAGTATTACCCACCCCTATTCTAATAAAAGAAATCAACATTCTAAACTGAGTAATTTCATGTTTTTTTCTTTTTACTATCTTAATATTAGGGCTAGTGTTAGAATGAAAACAAGGATCAATAAATTGAATATAGGGTTAAAGTTTTTAAAACATCTAAGTTGCAATTAGAAATAACAAATAATATGTTAACCTGAAAAGTAAGAAGTAAAAGAATTTACATTTAGTTTCGACCTAAAAATAGAAAAATCCTTACTTTGTGAAAAAGTCAAAAAGAGACAAATTATTGTTAATAATTTTAAGGGGCCCCTACCCTTTTACAAGGAGTCTTAGAGAAAGCTGCTAACTATCTCAAAGCAAGTCATTGTTAGACACCCCCTTTTGTAGTTTATAAAAAATTTCACCTTTTCAACGTGAAGAAGATTCTTCCAAAAGTTTATAACTACCTTAACTTCTTCAAAATTCTATTCTTGTTAAACTATATGAAAAAATTAGTAAAAAACTAACTAAAATAACCCCAGAAGAAACCATAGTTAGGCTCCCCTCTGAAAACTTTTTTAATAAAAGAGAAGTCTTTAAACTAAACAATTTAGTAAAAGTTAAAGTACCCTCTGCTCACCCTTGGTCTAATATCTTTATTCCAACAAAAAAAAAATCAACTATGACTCCAACCCCCTTAGTTAAACTATTCATATACACTAAGCTTCTGAAAACCCACGTTCTCTTCACCTTCAAATTAATTTTCCCATGTCAAGCAATTCCTAAAGCCAACATGACTAAAGGAAAATACTTTGAATAGCCTAAACAAACTAAGTTTAATTCTAAAATAATTCAATTTAAAATTCCTCCTGAAACAACATTAACTGCAGCCAAACACCCAATAGGAATACTTAGACTTCTTGCCCCTCCAATTCAAATAGTTCACCCTAAAAGAGAGGAGAAATAGAAAACAACTCGAACTCTGTAAGCAATTGTTACTAATGCTATTAATAACATAAAAATGCCTAACCCCACCCCTCTGTATCTACATAAAGTTAGCTCTAAAAGTGAATCCTTAGAGTAAAACCCCGAAGAAAACGGAAGCCCTATTAGTCTAAATATTGAGATATTCAAACTTACTCTTGTTAATGGATTCAAAAGCAATCTCCCTATTTTTCGTAAATCTTGGATCCCCATACTTCTATGAATAATAAATCCTGTGCACATAAATAATAATGCTTTAAACAACGCATGAATAAGAAGGTGAAAAAAAGCCACATAAAGATACCCTAAAGAAAGAATTATAGTTATAAAACCTAACTGTCCTAACGTAGAAAAAGCCACAAGACGTTTTATATCAAACTCTTGTAAAGCTCTAACGCCTGCCACTAAAATCGTAGTTAAAGAAATAACAAGTATAGTCCCTGTAAGAGAGGCCTCTAAAAGACACTCATAAAACCGAATTATTATATACACCCCAGCAGTAACTAAAGTCGAAGAGTGGACTAGAGAAGAAATAGGAGTCGGAGCAGCCATGGCTGCTGGAAGTCAAGCTCTAAAGGGAACTTGAGCACTTTTTGTAAAACAAGCTAATATAAAAAAAAATATTCCATCATAAGACTCTCAAAATATAAACCCTCCTGTTGAACTAGCTCAAGCAATAGATAAAATAATTATGGTGTCTCCTACACGATTAGACGCTGCAGTAATAAACCCTGAATTATAAGTTCTCAATCTTTGATAATAAATCACTAAGCAAAAGGAAATTAGTCCTAGCCCGTCTCACCCTAAAATAACCCCTAATACACTTGGACTTAAAATTATAATTAATATAAAAACAATAAAAAGAAAAGTTAGTCATAAAAACCGATGACACTCCTTACCCATGTACCCCCTAGAATAAATGATAATCAATGAAGAAATAACTAAAACAACTCTCATAAAAAGCAAAGAAATTCAATCAACATAAAGAATAAAACAGAAACTAACTGAATTTAAAGAAAAAAGTTCTACCTCTATGAATAGACTATGGCCTCTTCAAAAAAAATAAAAGACTAGGACTAAAATAACACTTCATGTCAAAATTATAAAAAAAGAAACAAAATAAAATTTTCTATTTTTCTTCAAAATTAAAATAATAATTAATCTCTGATACCACAAATCAGTGTTTTATTTAAACTATTCTAATAACTCATAAGTCTTAAGTCAAAAATAAAAAGATTAAGGGGGATTCAATGTAACAATAATAATAATGATTCAAAAAGAGAAAAAGACTTAAATGAATAAAATAATCAAGAAAAAGATTGTTGGGAAAATGAAAAAAGGTACACTCTATATAAAGAACTTAAAACACCAAAAATTCCTAAAATTAGATATATATATCTATTATACACAACAATTGATAAAAATAAAAATAGTTCTCCCGGTAAATTTAAACAAGGGGGAAAAGATAAATTTGAAGAACAAAACATAAACCACCAAAAACTACAAATAGGGATAATAGAAATAAACCCCCTATTTATAATAATACTTCGAGTCATAGTACGATTATACGTCATCCCCAAAACACAAAATAAACCTGAAGAACAAAATCCATGCCCCACTATTATTAAAATTGCTCCTGTAAGCCCAAGGTCATGTATTGTTAACAACCCTGATAATACAATACTTATATGAACAATTGAAGAGTAGGCAATTAATAATTTTAAATCTCTTTGAACAAAACAAATACCACTTAAAATTGCCCCCCCCAAAAGACTAAACACAATAAAAAATTTAGAATTCCTAAAAAGAAAATCCCCAATAACTAAAGACATCTTAAATACTCCATACCCTCCTAACTTTAACATAACCCCTGCTAAAATTATTGAACCAAACACAGGAGCCTCTACATGAGCTCGAGGAAGCCAAAAATGAAGCCCTACTATCGGTATTTTTACTAAAAAAGCCATTGTAAACATTAAAAACCCTAAAAATCCTGTCCCCAAACTCAATTCATCTAAATAAAAAATCTTTAAAAGTAAAGGTAAAGAAAATAAAACAGTGTAAATAAGTATATAAAACCCAGCCTCAAGACGATCAGGCTGATACCCCCACCCAAATAAAATTAACAAAATAGGAATAACTCTTATTTCAAACCCCATATAAAATATAATTAGGCTATCTACGTAAAAAACAAGAAGTAATCTTCTTAATATTCATAAAAAAATAAATAGTAGATCTAAACTTTTTAGTGTATAATCTACTGACATTAATATTATAATAACTAGTCATAATCTTAGTAACATAAAAATAAGTTTAATTAATCCTTCCCCACTATCAGTTAAATGAAAAAAAAGGTAAACAATATACAAAATTAAAGAATAAGAAACTATAAATCAATCTCCAATAACCACTACAAAAAAAACTCCTAGTAAAACCTCTAGCATAAAAATAATGATGAAACTTGAAAATAATCTGAACCATGACATCGTACAACCAAAGTTAATAAAATAAGCCCTATGACAGCTTCACAAACTAACACAATAATGAAATAAATCAAAATAGATAAATCAAGTATAAACCCAACTAAAAAATTTAGTAGTACAAACAAAAGAGTAATTCTTATAAATTCCAATAAAATAAGACTAGTCAATAAATGACTCTTTATACAAAAAAAACTCCCTATGCCAATATAAAATATAAAAACACATCTAATAAAAATATACAAAGTTTTAGTAGTTTAAGTAAAACATTGATCTTGTAAATCAAAAATATTAATTCTAAAACATCAGTAAAATAATCATACAACTCTAGTCTCCAAAACTAGTATTTTTATTAAACTATTCACTGATATAATTAAAATTCTATTATTTATTTCTATTTTAAATTCTTCTGTCATTATAATTTCAACTCACCCAATTTCTTTTGGAGTTATCTTATTACTTCAAACAACATTGCTCTCTATTTGTACCCGCATACTATTAAATTCCTCATGAATCCCTTTAACTATATTTCTAGTCATAATTGGAGGATTAATAATTTTATTTCTTTATATTACTAGAATTTGTTCTAACAAAAAGCCAACTTTTATTCAACCTTCATTTTACCAAATAACGTTAATATTCTTAGTATGGATCTTCTTAAAAAACTTTGAAATCCCTGTTTTTATAAATGAATTTTTGAATGTTAAAGATTTTTGTAATATAGAATTTATTAAACTATACCTACCTTTAAATATTTTTTCATCAAATTTTATATTCCTCTATTTGCTAGTCATATTAATCATTATAATTGAAATCCTTTCCTTAAATAAAGGGCCTATGCGAAAAAAATATTAATGCTTTCCTTAAAAACAAAAAAGTCTTCCCTCATTCAACCAATTTATTCTTCTTTAATCAATCTACCAACCCCTTCAAATATTAACATTTTTTGAAACTTTGGGTCACTACTTGGACTTATGCTAATAATTCAAATTGTAAGAGGCCTTTTCCTAGCAATACATTTTACAGCAAACACCTTAATTGCCTTCGACAGAGTCATTCATATCTGCCGAGATGTAAATAACGGATGGTTAATCCGAGTTCTCCACTCAAACGGAGCCTCCCTGTTCTTTGTTTTTGTATACCTTCATATTGGACGAGGAATTTACTTTAATTCCGCTCAATTCAAAAAAACTTGATTAAGAGGAATCGTCATTCTGTTCCTACTAATAGGAACTGCTTTTATAGGATATGTCCTTCCCTGAGGTCAAATATCTTTTTGAGGGGCTACAGTAATTACTAATCTACTTTCCGCTATCCCCTATTTAGGAGAAATAATAGTGATATGACTATGAGGGGGGTTTGCAGTAGACAACCCGACCCTTACTCGATTTTTCACTATTCATTTTCTGTTACCATTTATTTTATCAGCAATTGTATTAATTCATTTAATTTTCTTACATGAGAGAGGATCCTCCAATCCTTTAGGGACCCCTTTAAATAACGATAAAATCCCTTTCTACCCTTATTTTTTAGTTAAAGATTTAATAGGATATGTTATATTTTTTTTCATATTTAGAATATTATTACTGTATTATCCTTATTTCCTTAACGACCCCGACAATTTCATTCCAGCTAATCCTTTAGTTACCCCCCTTCATATTCAACCAGAATGATATTTCCTATTTGCATATTCTATTCTTCGAGCTATCCCTAATAAACTAGGAGGGGTAATCGCTCTAGTCTCTTCAATTTTAATTTTAGCCATCCTATCCTTTATACCTAAAAGATATATAAAAGGACTACAATTTTATCCCCTCACACAACAACTTTTCTGAGTTTGAGTAAACTTTACAATTCTACTAACCTGAATCGGAATAAAGCCAGTAGAACACCCTTACATCTTAATAAGACAGCTACTAACAATCCTGTACTTTTCTATCTTTTTAATAATCCCCATCTCCCAACAAATATGAGATGTCCTACTTAAAAAATAGTTTAGTAATTTATATAAAATATCTACCTTGAAAGTAGAAAAAAGAATATCCTTTAAGCTTTAACCTAAATTTACCGGAACTACTCCTCCTAAAAGCATACTCTTAAGTAAAACAAAATTATAAGTAATCTGACTCTAAGGTAACTCTTTCAACACATATCTATTAATTTATCATACCGATAGCGTGGTAAAGTTCCACGAATAACAATAATCATTAAACTAATAAATAATAATTTCAAATAAAACCAAAAAAACTCTGTGCCTCCCCCCAAAAAAAATAAAGTAATGACAACACTAGAAAAAATAATTCTTAAATACTCTGACAAAAAAATAAAAGCAAACCCTGACCCTCCGTACTCAACATTAAACCCAGAAACTAGTTCTGACTCCCCTTCCGAAAAATCAAAAGGAGTCCGATTTAACTCAGCTAAAAATGAAACAAAAAGTATAATAAAAATAGGAAATAATAAAAAAACAAATCATATTTTTTGTTGAACATCTCCCAGATCATTTAAATTTATAGACCCTGAAAAATATAAAATACATAAAATTAGTAAAAAAAAACTTACCTCATAAGAAATAGACTGTGCTACAACACGCAAAGCTCCTAATACAGAATAACAAGAATTAGAAGATCAGCCAGAAAGCATAATGCCATAAATTCTAAAACTTAATACAGAAAAAAGATATAAAATCCCTAATTTTCAACCTATTAAGACAAAAAAATAAGGGAAAATTAATCAAACACTCGCACTAACAATAAAAGAAATCACTGGACTCACTCAATATAAATTAAAATTAGATTTAACAGGAAAAAAAAATTCTTTAGTAAATAATTTCACAGCATCAGAAAAAGGCTGGAAAAGTCCTATTACCCCAACTTTGTTAGGCCCCTTACGAAGTTGAACATACCCTAAGATTTTACGTTCCAATAATGTTAAAAAAGCAACCCCAACCAAAGAAAACACAGTTATAATTAAATAGGAAGAAAAATTTACAAATATTTCTATTTGTAAACTTTTACATAAATAAATCCTAAATTTAACACATTAATCTGTCAAAATAGATTAACGCTACAAAATTTAGTTTCATTCAATAAAAACAATAAAAATTACTATAATTGGTCCTTTCGTACTAAACTATAATAAAAATAAAAAGATAGAAGCCAACCTGGCTCACGCCGGTCTGAACTCAAATCATGTAAAATTTAAAGTCGAACAGACTAAAAAATTAAGCTTCTACACCAAAATTTTATTTTAATTCAACATCGAGGTCATAATCCTTTTTATTAATAAGATCTTTTAAAAAAAATTATGCTGTTATCCCTAAGGTAACTTTATCTTTTTCTCTAAACATTAGGATCTCTTAATCATTTACCAATGAATACAATGTAAAAGTTTATTTACTGTCACCCCAACAAAAAAATAAATAATCCACAATTATTTTGAAATTCTATAGGGTCTTATCGTCCCTTTTAAATAACTATGCATTTTTACATAAACTATAAATTAAAAATTCGTGTAATTAAAAAAGTTAATATTCTGTTCAACCATTCATACAAGCCTTCAATCAAAAGACTAATGATTATGCTACCTTTGTACAGTCAAAATACTGCAGCTATTTACTTAAGCATTGAGCAGGTTAAACCAAAAACATTTTCCCCTCAGAAATGTTTTTGTTAAACAGTCAAAAATTAATTTTGCCGAATTCTTAAACTACACTTTTTATTCTACTAATTCAATCATTATTATCTTAATTTCATAATTAAATTAAGTAACTTTACTTCCCATTAAAGCTACTATTAAATTATTACAAAAATTAAGTTAATTTTTAAATATTAAAAAAATTGATAATTCTAAACCTATAAAATTATTATTTAACTAAAGCTAAAATTTTAATCCCAAGATTATCCCTAAGAATATTTTTTATTTTAACAATAAATTACGAAAACAAAACAAATTAAATTAATCAAAAAGCAACTAGATAAAAAAAATCTTGATTTTTTTCAAAACTAAGTAATTATTCAACCTAATAGTGAAACATTAGAATTTTGACTACTTAAATCTTTCCTTGTCGAGAAAAAATTCTCAAATATAAATGTAAATAAACCCTGATACAAAAGGTACAATAAATGAATTTTTTATTAATTTTTATACTATAGCTTCCCCTCCACAGCATAAAAATTAATATCATTCACTTTTCCCTCTATTAAACTAAATAAAAAGTAAAACCTCAACGGTATCCTATTAACGTAAATAATATACTTAAATTAGCTATTTACCCCTAATTCCAGAGACACTTTCCAGTACATCTACTATGTTACGACTTATCTTATTTTAAACAAGAGCGACGGGCAATGTGTACATATTTTAGAATCTTTATTCATATAAAATCTTTAACAATTTTTTTACTTATAAATCCTATTTCATGTTTCTTTTTACTAAACCAATTCATTCATAATAAATAATGTAACCCATTTTCTACAGTCACATACTGCACCTTGACCTAACATAACTTACATAAAAAATTTTGAAAATATATTTCTAAATAGATTCATGACAGCGGTATACAAATAATATAGTAAAAGTAAATTTAAGTTGTGGAATATCAATTAATAAACAGGTTCCTCTAATAAGATAAAATACCGCCAAATTTTTTGAGTTTCAAGATCTTAACTTTTACTACTCCAATAAATTTACACTCCAATAACAGGGTATCTAATCCTGATTTATTCACTAGTTTCTCAATTACAAACAAAAAATTAAGTTTAAAAAATTAAATTTTACCTTTAAAATTTTAACTTTAATCCCTAAATAAATAAATAATTAATTCATTTTAAAAATTTTATTAACTCAATTGTGTAACCGCAACTGCTGGCACAAAATTAGTCGAGTCTAAAATCAATTTATACATCTAATTTTCATTAAAAAATAATTACAATTACTGTTTATTAAATTATCAAAATACTGATTTACAAAAATTTACATGTAAATAAAAGAAATAAAAAATTAATTTACTAAAATAAAATATATTAAATAATTAACAAAATTTATGTAACACCATATTTTTTTGCCAACAGCAAGTTCCGACCTTTTAATTAAATTAATATTTAATAGTGATTCAAGAGATTATTAGGATTTGGGACTCTTCAGTTTTTTTTCAACTCTTAAAAACTGAAGAGTCCTTTAACTATATTGATCTCAAAACTTGATATTCTTTGATTAATAAATTATATTTATGAATATGTTCTCTTATATTATAATAATATATATATAAATATATACATATATATATGTTACTATATATATATATATAACTCCTACTCTTTAGGAGTAGGAGTTATATATATACATACATATTTAATTATATGTATATAAGTGTTATTATACTATATATATATATGGTGTAATTCCGAAGAGAATTAAAAAATTTCTGTGGAAAAAAAATATTTTTCTTTTTTTAAAATTTTTTTTTTTGAGGATCACCGATTTTTCGGCAATTAATTTAACTGATAATTCATCCCATTTTCCCAAATCCAGATGTTATTCGTCGAAATTTTTAGGGTAAATCAAGCATATTTTCAATCCTTTTTTATAGGCTATTTTCATGAAGAATTATTATTTTTCTTTTCTAGATAATAATTAAATATTCTTAAGGATTAACCTATAAAAATAAAAAACCTTAATCTTACCTAAATTTCCTTAATTATATAATAACAATTAAAAAATAGAAAGATGCCTGAATTTTAAAGGATTATTTTGATGTAATAAATTATGTCTAAAAAACTCTTTCTAATATTTACATTTTTATACAGTCGTTTAACCCTTAAATTTCAAAAATTTATATGCTCCACATCTAAACGTAATTTTAGAAAAATAAGCTAATTTTAAGCTATTGGACTCATAATCCACCTATAGGACACCCTCCTTTTTTCTAATAAAAAATTATTGTACAATCATTTTCCCCATGTATATTATTTCTATCAGATTTTCGTTATCTTCGAATTCTTGACTGTCTATCTGAATCGGCATAGAAATAAACCTTCTAACCTTCATTTTTATACTATTAGAAACAAAAACTTTTAATTCAACAGAAAGATCTATAAAATACTTTTTAATCCAATCAGCAGGATCTTTAATATTCTTATTTTCAATTGCCATACAATCAAGCTTTTCCAATGAACCTTTTTTTATTAGTGCTTTAGTTCCCCCTCTAGCACTAATACTAAAAAGTGGAATTGCCCCTCTTCATGCCTGAACTCCAGATATTAGAATAAAATTATCCCCTATAAATTTATTTTTATTCACTACTATACAAAAAATTATTCCGCTATTAGTAATGTTTTCTTCATGAAGTCTACTAATAAAATGAGTAATCCCCCTAAATATTATTGTTGGATCCTTAGGAGGGATTTCTCAATCTTCTATTAATAAAATAATTATTTTTTCATCAATTAATAATTCCGGATGAATAATACTAAGATTAACTGAATCACTATTTTTGTTTTATATTTTTTTCTTGTTCTATTTTAAAATAAATTTTTTATTAATAAACTTCCTAGTAGAAAATAAAATTAAATGAACTGTGCAAATTAAAAATCAAAATTTTTTTAAAAAAATTTCTTTCTCAAGATTAATAATATCTCTAAGAGGTCTTCCCCCTTTTATAGGTTTTATCCCGAAATGAATTATTTTAAAAAAAGTTGTTTTCTTTCTTCCCATAGTGTCATTAATTAGAATTTTCATATCAATTTTTACACTATTCTTTTACATAAAACTAACCATTAGAATACTTTTATCCTCTTCAGCATCTAAAAAATGAAAAGTTCACTTCCCCTCCAAGTGGCTTTCAGTAACAATAACACTCTTAAATTTGACTTCGTGCTTACCGTTTATTTTAATAACTTAAAGACTCTTCCCCCCCTTCCCTTAAAGTCTTAAGTTAAATAAACTATTAGCCTTCAAAGTTGAAAATGAGAAATTTTAGGCTTTGGTAAAATTTTTAACTCTAAAGTTACCTTTGAATTTGCAATTCAACATCATCCTTGACTAAAAAATTTAACAAAAAAACAACGTTTATAAAAGAATTTACAGTTCCCCGCCTTCATCAGCCATTTTGTCC